TCTAAGTCAGCTAAATAAGCTAATGAGTTCATATCTCATAAATGAATAAAATAGTGATTCCATCCCTTATGTTTTTTATGTTCCTATATTTAATAAGATTTGGAATAGTGCTGGGGGGAGAAGATTGATTTTTGATTTGGTTGGGGTTAGAAATTAATATAATGTCTTTTTTGATTTTATTATATCGTCGGTATGATATAAGGGTAATTGAATCATGCATAAAGTATTTTTTTATTCAAAGATTGGGGTCTGCTCTTTTAATTAGAATTTTATATGGAGGAGGGGGGGTATTAGGTAGAATAAGTTCCTTGATTTTAGGATTTAAGATTGGGGCGGGGCCTTTTTATTATTGATTTCCTTCGGTATGTTCTGGGTTAAATTGGGGCTCCTGTTTTATATTAATATTATTTCAAAAAGTTTTGCCTTTGTGTTTAATTTTTATATTAATTCATTGGGTTATTTGGATTATTATTTCTATTAGATTAGTCATAGGGGTATTAGGGTCTTTTAATCAGAGAAGAATAAGGGAATTAATGGCTTATTCATCTATTCATCATTTAGGATGAATTTTAATTATTGTAATAAATAGGAGACTGAGATGAATAATTTATTTAATGGTATATGGATTTGTATTATTAAGAGTAGTTTTGCTAATAATTAGGAATGAGGTTGTTAATTTTAATGAAATATTTATAAGTGAGAGAAAAGTATGATTTGTAGTTAGAATACTAAGAATAGCTGGAATACCTCCTTTATTAGGATTTTTTTTAAAATGAATGGCTTTAATTAACGTTATTAGATTTGGATTGTTTTATGTTTTAGCATTAGTACTGGTATCCGTAATTATATTGTATGTTTATCTTCGTGTTGTATATGATTGTGTCATAGGGGGAGGTGTTGAAGTAAGATGAGTATTGTTGAAAGATCGAACTCAGTATGGATTAATGATTGATATAAGAGGAATATTAGGAGTGGTAGTTGGATTATATTTTGTAATATCTTTATTTTTATAGAATATTAAGATAATAATTCTATTAACCTTCAAAGTTAAAAGTTCTATCAAATGTGAATTTACAGTTCACCATCATTATGATTTATAAGTTAAATTTGCAATTTAGTGTTTTATGTAAACTAAGAGATTTACTGCGATGATTATATTCAACAAATCATAAGGATATTGGAACTTTATATCTAATTTTTGGGGCTTGAGCAGCAATAGTAGGGACAGCAATAAGAGTATTAATTCGAATGGAATTAGGTCAGACGGGAAGATTTTTAGGAAATGAACATTTGTATAATGTGATTATTACTGCTCATGCTTTTGTAATGATTTTTTTTATAGTAATGCCAATCTTGATTGGGGGATTTGGAAATTGATTAGTTCCTCTAATGTTAGGTGCTCCTGATATAGCTTTTCCTCGTATGAATAATTTAAGTTTTTGATTGCTTCCCCCTTCTTTGATGTTATTATTTATTTCTTCTATAGCTGAAATAGGAGTTGGAGCAGGGTGAACAGTTTATCCTCCGCTAGCGTCCATTGTAGGTCATAATGGGAGATCTGTTGATTTTGCTATCTTTTCATTACATTTAGCTGGTGCTTCATCAATTATAGGAGCTATTAATTTTATTTCTACGGTGATTAATATACGATCGGTAGGTATATCTATAGATAAGATTCCATTATTTGTGTGGTCTGTAGTTATTACTGCTGTATTGTTATTATTATCTTTGCCCGTTTTAGCCGGTGCTATTACTATATTATTGACTGATCGAAATTTTAATACTTCTTTTTTTGATCCTGCTGGAGGTGGGGATCCTATTTTATTTCAACATTTATTTTGATTTTTTGGTCATCCTGAAGTTTATATTTTAATTTTACCTGGTTTTGGAATTGTTTCCCATGTAATTAGAGCTTCAGTTGGGAAGCGTGAACCATTTGGCTCATTAGGAATAATTTATGCTATAGTAGGAATTGGAGGAATAGGATTTGTTGTGTGGGCACATCATATATTTTCTGTAGGAATAGATGTGGATACGCGGGCGTATTTTACGGCGGCTACTATGGTAATTGCTGTTCCAACTGGAATTAAGGTATTTAGTTGAATAGCTACGTTGTATGGCTCTTATTTTAAGGTTGATACACCTTTAATGTGATGTATTGGATTTGTATTTTTATTTACATTAGGAGGGATTACTGGAGTAGTATTATCTAATTCATCATTAGATATTGTTTTGCATGATACTTATTATGTTGTTGCTCATTTCCATTATGTATTAAGAATAGGTGCTGTGTTTGCTATTTTGGCTGGAATTACTTATTGATTTCCTTTATTTTTTGGAGTAATTTTAAATGAAAAAAAAACAAAGCTCCAGTTTTTAGTAATATTTTTAGGAGTTAATTTAACTTTTTTTCCTCAACATTTTTTAGGACTAAATGGGATACCTCGTCGATATGCGGATTATCCAGATGCGTTTTTATATTGAAATATAATCTCTTCTATAGGATCATTATTGTCATTAATTGGTGTAATAATATTTATTTATATTGTGTGGGAGGGGTTAGTTATGAAATATTCACTTTATGATTCATTTTTTACTGTATCCTCACTAGAATGAATTAATAATATTCCTCCTTTAGATCATACATTTACTCAATTGAATTTATTGTCTAGAGAATAACTTTTGCCAGTTTGAGGAGCTTTGTATTTTCAAGATGGAGTGTCTGCTGTAATGGAGCATTTGATTTTTTTTCATGATTATACTATAATTATTATAATTATAGTAATATTTTTAGTAGGATACATATTGGTGGGTTCTTATTTAGGAAAAAGATATAATTTAGGATTATTTGAAGGTCAAGAGTTGGAAATGATTTGAACGGTTCTTCCTGCTATTTTTTTAGTATTTATTGCTTTTCCTTCTTTACGATTACTTTACCTAATGGAAGAGTCTGAATCATATGATATAACTATTAAGTTATTGGGTCGACAATGATATTGATCTTATGAATATAGTGATTTTGATTTAAAATCATTTGATTCTTATGCATTAAGAGATAATGATAGAATATTTCGTTTATTAGATGTTGATAATTGTTTGGTTTTACCATATAATTCTAATATTCGAATGATTGTTTCGGGAGCGGATGTTATTCATTCATGAACTATTCCAGCTTTGGGTGTTAAGGCTGATGCTATTCCTGGCCGTTTGAATCAGTTATTATTAAATTTTACTCGAGTTGGAATATTTTTTGGAGAGTGTTCTGAGATTTGTGGTGCTAATCATAGATTTATACCTATTATGATAATGGTAATAACTCGGGAAGGATTTTTAAAGGCTTGAATATAATAAGGTGGCCGATATTAAGGTGTTAGTCTCTTAAATTAATTATGATGGATAGAGGTAGTTAAGTTAATATTAATTTGTCAAATTAAAGATGAATAAATTCCTCAATTAATACCGTTGATATGAATGAGTTCTGTAGTTATAAGAATAGTTATTTTATTAATGTTGATCGATATATTCTTTTATAAGGAAAATTATAGTTTAGTAGAGATTAATTATATTATTAGTAACAGTGAAACTAAGTTTAAATGATAGTAAATTTATTTTCTGTTTTTGATCCTACTTCTTATTTTGGAATATCTTTAAATTGAATTATCATAATTTTTGTTATCATTATAGTTCCATCTAAGATTTATTTGGTTGAGAGAGGCTTTTTTTTAATATTTAAATCTATATTTTTAGGTGTAAGAAGGGTATTTAGGGAAGTTTCGTATCCTAACTATGTTGCTTTAAATTTTGTAAGAGTAATAACTTTTTTATATTTGGTTTTAAGAAATTTAATAGGGTTATTTCCTTTTATTTTTACTAGAACAGCTCATCCTTATATTACTTTAGGAATAGGGTTAGTATTATGAATATCTTTTTTTTTAATAGGATGAACTATAAGATTTAAATGTAGTGCAGCGCACTTAGTACCTACGGGAAGTCCTTTAATGTTGGCTCCGTTAATAGTATTAATTGAGAGAGTTAGTCATTTGATTCGTCCTTTTACACTTTCTATTCGGTTAGCTGCTAACATAATAGCTGGTCATTTAATTATTGGATTATTATCAAGAATTAGTTTATTTAGTTTACTTAGATTTTCTGCTTCTTTAATGTTTCAAAGATTGTTATTAATATTAGAATTTGGTGTAGCTGTTATTCAAGGATTTGTATTTAGAATTTTATTATTATTATATGCTTTAGAATATTATTAACTTTTGGAAAAGTTTTTTCATCCTTATCATATAGTAAATATGTCTCCTTGACCTTTAGTTGTTGGATTTGGGGCTATAAGAGTAGTAATTGGACTAGTTAAAATGTTCTGTTTTTTTGAGACTGATTTATTGTTTGTATCTTTATATTTAGTAGCAATAGTGGCTTTATTATGATGGCGGGATGTAATTCGGGAGAGTACATTTCAAGGTCTTCATTCTAGAATAGTTTTAAGAGGATTAATAGTAGGGATAATCTTATTTATTGTAAGAGAGGTATTTTTTTTTATTTCTTTTTTTTGAGCTTTTTTTCATTCTAGTTTAAGTCCAACTATTGAGCTAGGATCATTTTGGCCTCCATGTGGTATTTTCCCCTTTAATCCTTTTCAAGTTCCTTTACTAAATACTGTAATTTTATTGGCTTCTGGGGTAACTGTAACTTGAGCCCATCAATTAATATTAAATAATAATTGAAATGGAGCTAAAAGAGCTTTATTAATAACTTGAATGTTGGGTTTATATTTTTTGATATTACAAGGATTTGAATATTATATAGCATCTTTTAGAATTTCAGATTCTGTATATGGATCAACATTTTTTATAGCTACGGGATTTCATGGATTTCATGTAATTGTTGGTACTTTATTTTTATTTTTTATTTGAACCCGATTAGTTAAAAATCAATTAACGAGAGGACATCATTTTGGGTTTGAAGCTGCTGCTTGATATTGACATTTTGTAGATGTGGTTTGGTTATTTTTGTTTTCTGTAGTTTATTGGTGAGGTACTTAATATATAAGTATTTAGTACGTTTAATTTCCAATTAAAAGGAAGGTTTTATATTTATTATTAGATTTGTTGAATCTATTTTATTAGTAATTTTAGTATATGTGCTGTTTGTAATATTATTTTATAAAAATTTAATGGATATAGAGGGTATTAGATCATATGAATGTGGTTTTGAGCCTAATTCTTATACACGGATATTTTTTTCTTATCGATTTTTTCTAATTTCTATTTTATTTATTATTTTTGATGTGGAAATTTCATTAATGTTACCCGTTCCTTTTTTGATAGAAAGTGGTTTAGGTTTATGAATATTTTTTATGTTTTTATTAGTATTAATGGTAGGACTATTATATGAATATTGATGTGGATCGTTGGATTGGATTGGAGGTTCATAATTAAGGCTTAAACTTAATGCACTAATCTGCCAAATAGATAAGGAGCTGTTAGCGTTTTCATTGTTAATGAAGGGAAGATAAGATGGTACGGCTAGGTTCCCCCTTTTTTCCGGTTCAGGGGGAACCGGGAAAAGCCGGTAAGTCTTGGTTGGGGTGATGAGGTAGTTTTTGACTGATTTGCAATTAGTTTAGATGGTATTACCATACTATTTAGTATAGTTTATAAGGAGGCTGCTAACTTTCTTGTAGCGGAAGCTACAATTATAAAGAGCTTTGGAGCAGTTTGATTTCGACTCAAGTATTGGAATGAGTAGTGAAATTCACGTTATTATTTCATGATAAAAATGGGTTAGTCCTCTTTATCTTCAGTAAATTGCTCTAGGATAAGCTATATAAATATAAGATGAATATAGGGATGATTGAGGTTATAACAAGAATTATTAAGAGTGAAGATTTTGATAAATCTGGTAAAGAGGAATTTAATGAGAGTAAATTGTGGTAATTGTTAGGTCCATAATTTTCTTGCCAGTTTTTGTCATTGTTATGAAAAGTTTGTATTATAGGAGCTGTGATATTAGTAGGAATAATAGATAGAAAATGAGTAAATCATAAGGAAATAGAGGATAATCCTATTTTAATATATTTTTTATTCTTGAACTGGAGAGAAAATCCTATTAGAAGTCCTGTAATTAAAATTATTAAAATTATATATTTAGATTGGTTATTGATTATGAATAATTGTTCGGGGGATAAAAGTCATGATAGTCATGACCCTGATGTAATGGCAAATAGTCTTAAAGTAATAATTGGGATAAAGGAGTAAATGGATTGGTGATTTGAGGATAATGAATTAATTTTAATATTGGATTTATTTGAAATGAAAGATATTCGGATTGAGTATGCGGCTGTTATTCCAATGGACAATATTATTATTGTAGTTATTATAATATTTATATTAGATGAAATTATTCTTTCAATAATTATATCCTTTGAGAAGAATCCTGATATAAATGGAATTCCTATTAGAGCTATTCTGTTAATTCCTAGAATGGATAGTGATAGGGGATAGTTTAGAAAATTTATTCCTATTATTCGTATATCTTGATAAGAGGATTCATGGATTATGGTTCCTGCACAGAGAAATATGGCTGATTTAAATAAAGCATGGATGATTAGATGAGAAAAGGCTAAAATTATTGAGTTTATTGAGATGGCGAATATTATTATGGCAATTTGACTTAAGGTGGATAAAGCAATAATTTTTTTTAAGTCTTGTTCTCAATTGGCTGATATTCTAGCATAAATTGCTGTGGATCTAGAGATAATTAAGAGTATTAGTATGGAAGTTGGGTGAATATTTGATGAAATGCGAAGTATTAAGAATACACCAGCTGTTACTAAGGTTGATGAATGAACTAGGGCTGAGATAGGTGTTGGGGCAGCTATAGCTATAGGAAGTCAGGCTGAAAAAGGAAATTGTGCGCTTTTTGAGCAAGCTGCAATTATTAATATAATTAATACTAATATTCTGTATTCTGAATTAAGATTAAATCTTCAATTAGAGGATAGAGTGATAAGTCCTATGGATAGGAGAATTAAGATGTCTCCTACTCGATTTCTTAGTAGTGTGATTGTTCCAGAAGCTGCTGAAGAGAAGTTTTGATAATAGATTACTAGAATGTAGGAAGATAATCCTAATCCATCTCATCCAAGGAGAATTAAGAATAGATTATTTCTTATAATTAAGATTCCTATTGAAAGTACAAATATAAGTAATAGTAATAGGAATTGTTTTTGTTCCTTTGATGGGATGTAATATTTTCTAAATAAGATAATTAATCTTGAAATTATTATTACGATTCTTAAAAATAATATGGATGTTCAGTCAATTATAATATCGATGGATATGTTAATGGAGGTTAGATTTAATAAAAAAATTTTAATTAAGGAGTATGAGTTGAATAATATTAAGAATATTCTTAAGATTAAAGGAATTAGAGCGGTTATAATAATTAGAGTAACTATTAATCTTATATTAGAAATTATAGTTCCACAAACTAATGTTTTTATTAAACTAGAAAGATAGGAAGAGATTATTTCTAATTTTATAATTATTATTACTGTTGGAATAAAATGGAGAAATAAAGATAGAAAAATTTTTTGGGGTGTATTAATTGAAGGTAATATATTATTTTTATTATGGATAATATTTACAAATATTATTAAAGAGAAAGAAGCTGTTATTAAGGATATTATGAAAATTATGATAATTGAATTATTATTTCAGTAAATTAATCTTGATATTATTATAATTTCTCTTAAGGTATTAATAGTAGGAGGAGCGGAAATATTTAATGCTATAAATATAAATCATCAAAAGGTAATATTAGGTATTAGTGTTAATAGTCCTTTAAATATTAAGATATTTCGAGAGTGATATTTATAGTATAAATCATTTACTAATAAGAATAAAGCTGAGGAGGCTAGTCCGTGAGCGATTATTATTGTAATTGATCCTATTAATCCGATATAGTTTAATGTAAATAATCCTGTAAGAACAAATCCTATATGGGCAACAGAGGAATAAGCGATTAGTGATTTTAAATCTTTTTGTCGAATACAATTTATTCTAGTAGCGGTAGCTCCGATTAATCTAATTCTAATAATTCAAAAGTTAATTTTGTTAATAGTGGAAATACATAAAGGTATGAATCGAATAATTCCATATCCTCCTAGCTTTAATAAGACAGCTGCTAGGATTATGGATCCCTCTAGAGGGGCTTCTACATGAGCTTTTGGTAATCATAAATGTGTTAAGTATATAGGTATTTTAACTAGAAAGGCTATTATAATAAAGATTACTATGGAAAATTTTAGTATAGAAATTCTTCTAAATATAAATGAGTTGTTATAGTGAGTGAAAATAATTGTTATTAGTAGTGGAAGTGAAGCTGTTACTGTATAAATAATTAAATAGATTCTGGCTTGAAGACGTTCTGGTTGTTTACCATTTATGGTAATTAAGATTATAGTGGGAATTAATACTAGCTCAAATATAATATAGAATATTAATATATTTTTTGAAAAAAAAGTTATTAGCAATGTAATTATAATTAAAGATATAGTGGGAGTAATATATTTTAGATTATATGAGGAGAGGTAAATTAATAAAGTTCTCATTAAAGTTAGTAGAATTATAATAATTGATAAAGGATCTATTATATATAAGATAGATATTAATGAAAATTTGATGTTAAGAGTTAAAATTATTGTGAGAATGATAGGAATTATAATTATTATGTATAAAGGTAGAATATTAAATTTTATAAGTATTAATATGATGACAGATGAAGATGGGAGTACAATTTTTATCAAAAGTTAGAAGATTAATGGGATATGAGGTGGATGAATTATGAGAATGTGAAATAGATACTAGAAGGCTTAATCCTAAGCTTGATCCTCTTACTATTATGGCTAGTATAATGAGTAATGATGAAATTGATGATGTTGATAATGAAATTATAATTAAGGTGAATAATGATATAATTAGTATTTCTAAACTAAGAAGTATTAAAATAATATTTTTTCGTCATCAACATATGCTGAATGAGCTTATGATAATTATTATATTTATAATATTAATATAAAGATTTTCTACATCCAAAGTAGATATTTTTGTTAAATTAATTAGAACTTTTGTTAATGTTGGTAGTTGTTTTGGGAATTTTTTTTGTAAGAAGAGTTCAGCCAATATTTATAATTAGTAGTTTAATTTTGATTGTATTAATGTATTCATATATTGTGTATATTATAATTGGGGGTTATTGATTTAGATATGCTTTGATAATGGTAATGTTAAGAGGTGTATTGGTGGTATTTACCTACATGGTAAGATTAATTCCGAATGAAAGTTTTGAGAGATATAATTTGATATATATAATAGGAATATTACTATTGTTAATAGGAGGATATTATATTTTAATATATGATTTTAAAGGGGGGATATTGTCATTAAGTTTGTGAATAACTTTGGTTAGAGTATTTAATATATTTATAGTAAGATTTTTATTAAGAATTATGTTGGTAGTTGTGTGATTAAGATATATAGAGTATGGTGCTTTACGAAATTATTAAGGTGCCTGATTAAAGGATTAATTTGATAGATTAAATAAAGTTTAATTATATTATCTTTGCGAAAGGAGGATAAATTATTGAAAATTGTTAGAGGATCATTAGTGGACTTACCATCTCCTTCAAGATTAAGATATTTTTGAAATTTCGGGTCGTTATTGGGAATTTTTTTAATAATTCAGATTATATCTGGTTTATTTTTATCTTTTCACTTTGCTGGTGATGTAAATTTATCTTTTGATTCGATTATTCATATGATACGGGATGTTAATAATGGATGATTATTGCGTGTGGTACATGCTAATGGAGCTAGAATATTTTTTTTATTAATATATATTCATGTGGGTCGTGGATTATATTATGGATCTTATCGATTTGAAAAAACTTGATTAAGAGGAGTAACTATTTTATTATTATCTATGGCTACAGCATTTTTAGGATATGTTCTTCCTTGAGGGCAAATATCTTTTTGAGCTGCTACGGTTATTACTAACTTGTTATCTGCTATTCCTTATATTGGAATTTTGTTGGTGGAGTGGATTTGAGGAGGATTTGCGGTAGGTAATCCTACTTTGACGCGGTTTTTTGCTTTTCATTTTATTTTACCTTTTGTAATTTTGTTTATAGTAATTTTGCATTTATTTTTTTTGCATGAAACGGGATCTAGAAATTCTATGGGTGTTGCAAGAGATTGTGATAAGGTTTCTTTTCATCCTTATTATAGAATTAAGGATGTTTATGGTTTTGGTTGTTTTTTTATTTTTTTTATATTAATCTGTGTAATGAGCCCTTATATTTTTATAGATGTGGAAAATTTTATTACTTCTGATCCTCTAGTAACACCTGTTCATATTCAGCCGGAATGATATTTTTTATTTGCGTATACAATTTTGCGATCAATTCCTAGAAGGATTGGAGGGGTAATTGCTTTAGTAATGTCTGTAGTTGTTTTGTATTTTTTACCTTTTGTTATAAATCATAAGTTTCGAAGAACTTATTTTTATTATTTTATGAAATATTTATTTTGATTTTTTGTAGTCAATTGATTGTTGTTAACCTGGATTGGAGCGTGTGTAGTAGAAATACCTTATAGAGGTTTAGGAATGATTTTTAGATTTATTTATTTTTATATATTTTTAATATTTTGATTGATTTATAAGGGACAGGATTTATTGTTGGTTTGGCTTTAAGTATAATTATTTTGAAAGTAATTAATAAGGATTTTCCTTTAAAGTCAGGTTGATTAGTTTAAGTAAAACATAAGTTTTGTAAATTTAAGTTCTATATATTTATATATATAATATTTATTGATAGGGGGATGATAAAGATAGATATGGGAAGAAAAATTTTTCATCTTAATTTTATTAATATATCATATCGAAATCGTGGATATGTCCCTCGTACTCATAATAGTGTAATAGTAATTATGATTAAAAGGATTCATGAATTAATAGATATTATATTAGATAAAAATATAAGTATAGTTATTATTCTTAAAATAATTATTCTTATATATTCTGCTAAGAAAATTAAAGCAAATCATCCTCCTATATATTCTACGTTAAATCCGGATACTAATTCTGATTCACCTTCTGCAAAGTCAAAAGGACTTCGGTTGGTTTCTGCTAAACATGTAATAATTCATATGAAGAATATAATTAGGTTACCTCAAAGAAAAGGTAATAAAGATTGAGAATAGGTGATTTCGTGGAATGAATAGGAGAGTGCTATAATTGAAATGAAAAGAATAATTAAAAAGAAGGATACTTCATAAGAGATTATTTGAGCTACTCTTCGAATTGATCCTAGGTGACTGTATTTGGAATTTGCTGATCATCCAATTAATAAGATAAAATATACAGATAATCTAGATAAAATAAAAAATATTAAAATGTTGTGTTTATTGTCATATAATGAATAATTATTAAAAGAAATAATTGGAATTAAGAGTATTCTAATAAATAAGGAAAAGGCTGGTGTTATGTAGGATAAGGTATAGTTTATAGTTTCGGAAGTTAATAAATTTTTATTAAAAAGTTTTAAGGCGTCTCTGAATGGTTGAAGAATTCCTATAAAACCTACTTTATTAGGACCTTTACGAATTTGAATATATCCTAAAATTTTTCGTTCTAAGATTGTATAAAATGCTACTCTAATTAAAATTCTGATAATAATAATTAGATAATTAAGGGAGAAAGTGATAATAGACTAATTAGATTCTAATTCTAATGCATTAATCTGCCAATTAATTAATTAAATTATATTCTTGGGCCCTTTCGTACTACAAGAAACTACTATAGAAGATGGAAACCGACCTGGCTTATACCGGTCTGAACTCAAATCATGTAATTTTTTAAAGGTCGAACAGACCTCCTTTAATTAAGTCTTGCCTTATTTAGGTTATTAATTCAACATCGAGGTTGCAATCTATATTGTAAATGAGAGCTTTAAAATATAATTACGCTGTTATCCCTATGGTAACTGAATTATTCAATTATATTGGATAATATATTTTGTATTTTCTTGAAAATATTAATTGATTAACTGCCCCAGTTTAACTGAAGTTAAGTTCAATAGGGTCTTATCGTCTTTCTTAATAATAAATGTCCTTTTACATTTAAGAAAAATTTGAAATCTTATATATGGAAAATAGATTAAAATGTAAAATCTTTTGTTCTAGTCCTTATTTAAAAGACAAATGATTATGCTACCTTAGCACGGGTTGCGGCTATTTAATTTTTCATTGAGCAGACCTTACTACTAATAAAGGCTAGTAGAAATGTTTTTGATAAACAGTCATTTAATTTTAGATGAGTTGAGTATCTATATTGAATAGTCTAATTATAATATTATTATATCATAAATTATAAATATTTTCTAATAGAAGAGTAAAATAAGTATTTATATTTGGTTTTTAAACATTGTAAATACTATTAATATTAATTTATATTAAAAGTGGTTAATACTTATATTATATATTGTAATATAGTATATGAATTGAGATTAATTCTTTTTAGAAAACCAGATATCATTATATTCGGATAACGTTTAATTACTATTGTAAATTTTATTTATATATTGTAACACATAAAATTATATAGAATAGATCATATAAATTCGGGAAAGTTAATATAATTAATTAATTAAATATTTCCTGATACTAAAGGATAGTAATTTTTCTTTTAAAGAATGTTTGAACTTCTTTTCAGAAATTATAATTATTTGAATGAAGGATAATAATATATATTTTTATATAAGGTATATAATATTGAATATTAATATGATTTAGATTTTCTTCAGTGTAAGTGAAACGCTATATAAGCTTATTTGCTCTTGATACTTTTTCCAAAATATCAACTGTGTTACGACTTGCCTTATTTATGGAATAAGGGTGACGGGCGATATGTGCACTTCTGTTAATTTATTCAATTAACATTATTATTATAATAATACTTATAAATCCTTTTTCTATATCTAATTTTATGGAAATTTCCTTAAATTTAATTTAGTGTAACTCATCTAATACTTTAATATGGACTACACCTTGACCTAACTTTTTATATTTTCTTTAGAGAAATTTTTAGAAAAATCTCTTTAGATGGCGATATATAAGTTTGTTTTTAAAGTGAAATTTAGCGGGGGTTGTCGATAATTTGACAAGTTCCTCTAATAAAACGGAAGCCGCCATTAAGCGTAATTAGGTTTTTATTAATTATACTTCCTAAGATTGTTAAAATATACTAGGGTCTCTAATCCTATTTTATATTTTGAATTTAAATTGATAAAATATATTTTTATATTTTAAATAAAATTTCACTTAGAATTGTAAGATTAATTAATTAGAGTTATCAATGAAAAGTAGTATAAAAATATAAAGTATAGCCGCGATTGCTGGCACTATTAATTAATTTATCTTTAATTATATATCTTTAATATAAGCAATATAAAATAGTGTTATTAAGATACAATTATTTTTATATCTTAATGTAAATTATTATACTTTGATTTATTACTGTATATATTTATTAGATGAGAGCATCTCCTTGAAAATCAAATTTTCATGTGCGGGAACACCTTAATAAATCGGGTTATTTTTTTGGATTTGTTGATAGGGGTTTTTGAGAACGAAACAAAATTTTAGTCCATAAAATTTTTTAAGGGTTCTAATAAATTTTTAAACCACAATATATCCATTAAAAAACCCTTTTTTATTGTAAATAAATACCTATAATATTTATATACATATATAATGTTTTTATTAATGTAAATTAATAAATTAAATTACAAATTATTTAAAATTTAACATCTTAAATTATAATAAGTTTTGGAATTTTAATAAAGGACTATTTTCTGGAATGAATAAGTCTTGAGTATATTAATAGGTATAAAATCATGATTTTGGGAGGCCCCTTAGCCCCAAAAAAAGGGGCCTCCGAAAAAAGAATAAAATATTGATTACCTATGATTACCTTTAGAAGATGTATACTTTATTTTATTATTAATATGTATGAATAAAGAATATTGAAATTTATTGTTAATAATTTGAAAGTTTAATATTCTAATGTTATAATTGTATGTTAATATATATAAAATGTATGTTTAATTATTTTGCTCATTGATTGATTGCTAAATTGATTTAAATGGATGAGCCTATACCCAATAATTTAATCTAAGTAAATCATGATTTACTTAGTTTAAATTATTAGGTACAATAAATGAAGATATAAGATTCTCTACGAGAA